ATCCCAGGTGGAATAAATCCCATTTGGATCAAAACTAGGGGGAATTGATATAGGTTAATCAGTGGCAAATAGAAAGTTAGGTTCCACCCTTCATCCTAGTGATGATACTAAAGTTCTTGTGATGTCCCTATTCTCAATCCTTATACAATCTTTCACTGAATTACATCAGGTCGCTAAGGTAAGACCTTTCTTTCTCGCATTTCTTCTCGTCCATGGTGGATCCCTTTCTATGCGAGTCGGGCTTCTTCTCATCAATAAGTAGTGGAAGGGAATAAAAATCCCCCCTCTCTGAGGTCAACCTATAGGGTAAAAGCAACCCCATGCAGTCAACCTCAAGGAGAGGGTATCTCGATTACACCAAAATCCAATAGGCCGGTCTCTATCTTTTCTTGTAGTCGATAAGGTTCCTACTCTGAAACAGATAGAGGGATCTTCTCATAGATCCAGGGTAAGGCCTGGTGAGATATTCATCACCTTGTTGGTTTAAACGGTGTCCTATCATCTCAAATGTCCTACCAATGGCTGTTTCATTCTCAGGAATGTAGATCATATAGAAAGAAGAGATCTAAGGGTCAGCCAGAGATGAGTTGTGCTTTATCAACTAGATGTGATAGAACACATTAAAGGAGCGAAGAAGAAGAAATGAAAAAAGAATGATCAAATTCTTTCAATCGTTTGTTCTCCGACTAGCCTTTCTGATAGGATAGGGCTCGCTACTGGTGACCTCGCTAGTTCATCTTCTCTCTTTGCGGAAACTGACTTGTCCTTGTAGCCGAGTACGGGCGAAGAAGGCCTCCATCGCATTATCCAAGAAGCCCTCTTTTCCGAGTCTGGAAAGCAGCTAATTGAAAAGGATGAGCTAGTTAATTAGCCAAGAAAGACTAAGAAGAAGAATGACGGATTGGGAATTCTCGGACTAAACCCCGTCATCTTCCTTCCTCTGGTCGAGCGGTAGCGAGCAGAAGAAGAAGCGAAGCTACAGCAGTCCCATTCCTTCTTATCTACGTAAGAAATAGAATAGAGTTCAGCCGTAACGGGCTACTAACTACGACTTTGCTTCCCTAGATTAGCAGCACGTCGAAGGTCTGATAGTAGACTACGTAAGACGAGAGTGAAAGCCAAAGGAAAAACCTGAAAATCCTATTTTCTTTTTCTTCCGGGAATGAGCTGTTGCTGTTGTAAGGCCTTGTCTTTTTCGAAAGCTAAACCTAAAAGCGAATAAGTGCATATTCCTTTTTTTCTGGAATAGGTGAATCCATGCTTATTTATTTCCTTCCCGAGTTGAGAACAGAGGACAATCCCACCCTAGCTATTGGACTTTGATCCTTATCGACTTTGACCGAAAGAGCTATTCTTTTCCTGAGACTGGGAAGCGTAAGGCCGGAAAGAAAGTCTTGTACGAGGTTCAGTTCAGGCATAGCTACTGGAAAAGAAGTCATGCCTCATTCTTATTGATGTAGATGGGCAATCACCAATGGCTGAAATGAGAAAGGGCTTCGCTATGAATCCGTAACGACGTACCGACTGGCTCTCCGATAGACTCGTAGATAGAATGGACCTGATAGACATGCCTAAAATTGACCGATCCAGCCGGAGCCTGTCTTGTGAATCAAGTTCGAAGGAAGGAGAAGCCTATTCGTATTCATTTACGGTTCCCGTTTCATGACTAGATAATGGTCATTCTACCGAGCAAATAGCAGTTGAAAAGGCTGTAGCTGCATCAAAAGCGAAAAGAAAGGGTGGTCAATCCGATGATTCGCCCCTAGAAAGGGTGTGAGCGAGAGGCAATTCTTTATCTTTTTTTCTTATCTGGGAAGGCCAAGGGTAAGTCGGCATTTGCTTAAGATAGGGGTGTCCGCGGGTGGATCAGAATGAGTCCTGCGGTGCACCTTAAATATTGGTAAGTGGGACTCATTAGAGCGTATTGGTCTTTCAAGCACCTGGGGCTTCCTTCTTTGCCAATTCCAGTTCCGAGTCAGGTCGCACCAAGGCTTGTTGTTTTCCTAAATGCCTAAGGTTTTTTAATTCCGTATTCCTATGTCCGTGACCCAATATCCATCCAGCTTGTCAAGCTTTTTCCTTTCATCGAGTGGGCCTGCACATCACTAAAACTAAAGAGGATAAGCACCCCAACCTTAACATCCTAAAAAGCAAAGTAAAATCCATTTTCATTTGAAGAAAATTCCTGATCTATTAAAGAAGTATCAAAAGAGTATCCTTTATTAGTACGACCACATCCATGATTCTGTCTTTGCGAAGACTGATTACTCACGGCACACACACTATATCTTCGATGATTCCCATTCCCCTTGGTTATATTCATTCCGTTGCCGAGGAATTACCAAAATGAAGACGCGCCGGCTTCTCGCCTACTCCTACTCTTTCGACTTCTACTTTCGGCTTAACCCCAGTGCTTCCGTTCATAACTTCACCATACGGATTTTCAATGCGATAAGATCTTGTGAAGTAAGGTTTGAAGTGAGTGATCCCACTTCTGATGTAAGTGATGCTATGTGCTCTTATCTGTATGTTCTAACTGCTGTCCGTGCCCCCCCATCTTTCTTTGCTCTGGGTTTTGCTTCCGAAAAGGGTCTTGTCTTAGACCCCCGCTTGGGAAAAGCATGGTTCAGGTAATGTATCTACGCGAGCCTGGTTTAGTTTCTGTCCATGACAGGCCGAAAAACTTTTTTCAATCCATATGGAGAAAAAGGGACTTAGGCAAGCAAAAAAGGAAAGCATGTGGGCCTGTGAGTTTTTACCTTAGATTTAGATAAGGTCACTTCTTTTTAGGAAGTCTCTGTAAGGCTCTAGCGTATAGATAGCTTTCTTCTTTTTTTTTTGGAATGCCTGAGTCCGAATCTTTCAGGAGTCTGTGTAAGCTTAGCAGTTAAGAAAACTCCTATTGTCATATTCTCATAGGATTTCCAGTGCAAGCCCAGGGAAATCCCTTCCAATTGAAGTTCCTTAACTGAATCTTCTACTTTTTCATTCCTGCTCCAAGTGAAGTCTCTGGAGTTTAATTCCTTTTGTAAGGACAGTCCTATGCACAATCCAATAGTGATAGCGTGTGTAATCCATTGCTAACCCCTTATTCTTCTTTACCAGAAAGTGCTAGAAAAAAGCACTTTACTTCCTGCGCTTGCAAAAATCCTTAAGAAACAGCTATTCTGGAGAGAACAAATATGACTTCTTTGCTACTGAATTACCGGGAGCACGGGAGCTTATTAGCTAGGTAGAAGGGGATTTCAATAAACCACTTATGGGGCGTTAGCTCGTTAGAGCGTCAGCCCGCTAGCTTGGTATTCATACATATTAAGGTGATGTGATTTGATTAGCTACTATATTCTCGCTAGTTCCTTAAGTAAAAAACCGCTAAATCGTTAGCTCCTTATAGCAGAAGATCGGGAATCTTGCTAGTCATGTTAGACTCTAGGATCTTCAAAAAAAGATATCTCGACAAGAGCAAGAAAACAAGCAGGGAGAGCATAAAAATAGAAGTCGTGAGTGAAGCGCCTATTGCATAATAAACTCCTTAATAAGCGGATCTAGATAGAGAAAAGAGTGGAGAAGTAGAAAAACCCCGGGAAGTGGGATACCTAGAATAGAAAGGGGGGACTTATTATATACTGCAGGCTTATTCGATCCTCCTCCCCTTCTTTCGCTTGCTATTGATTGAGACTCCTGCTAAAGGGTAAAGGGAAAAAAGCGTTAGACCTCCCCGGGATATTACTATTCCAGAGAAACTCGCAGAAAAGCAGGAAATGAAACTGTTGGTAATGCAACTACTGCTACGAAGGCTGCTCTTATTGATACAGGTACAAAGACTTATACTAGCTTCCTCCCCTAATCGATCTCTACCCTTCCTCTCATGGGTCGAGTTAGAACATCCCTCTCCTCTATTCCTATTCATATGAAGTAGGGTAAGATATATTCCATTTTATCCATAAGTAAAGTAAGAAAGTTAAAACTTGAGTCAAGCAAGATGGGGAAGCACTTCAAGTAGATTCCTCCGAAACTTAGACTGCATGTGCTTAGCTTAGAACTGCAAATCCTAGTAGGAAGCACGAATTACACGCGCTGGAATGTAACACTTTCTTTCACTGGTTTGATCATTGGCTGCAACGGCACTGGATCACGAGGAGAAGAACTTTAGGCATTGAAAGACGTGAACCAAATCATTAAAGCGTCCACGTATTGGCTTCGATTCTTTCTTCAGCGGCGGATGGAGAGGCAATTCTAACGCAACTGTTAATGGCCGAGCCTCCTCTTCTTCTTGCTGCCTTACTTGCGATACTTTATACTTTCTACAGCAAGAAAAGTGCTTGCATATAGTTGAAGGGCTTTTGCACATGAAGAAGAAAAGGAAGAAGAAGCTGTTGAGTCAGATGTGGCATTATACTGTTTTCAAATAGAATCCCTAAAGAAAGCAATTCCTGTAAAGCTATCGTCATTACCATCGTTGCTATTTGAGCTGTTAGCGCAATTGAAGGAGAAGATGCTCTTACTTTTGTTTTCAGGAAGCTAGGGAGTCTTTGGTACTTCCAACCAATGAGAGTCATTTCACCGATAACCGATTTGAGGAAGAAGACCCCAACACCTCTATCGATTGACTATCTTGATGCGGAGGGGCCGCTTCTTCATGAACCAAAAGTTATAGTTTTCCTAAACCAACAGATCCTCTTTCTCACAGCATTTTCGGAGCAGGCTCAGTGCTTTCTTTAGCCTTGGGAGAAATCGATTCGGTAGTGAGAATCGATTGAGACTGAATCATACCTGAGCCTTCTCTGACCTTCTTTGTCTGGGCAGTTAGCTATAAAAAGCAAGAAATGAGAGCTAGAACTAATGCCACGCCACGGTCTATGTCTTTTGACAAAACTTTTTTAGAGGGAACTCTAGGATGATCATCTGGTAGGTCGTCAAGGGTCTCAATAGGAATCTAGTTGGAAATCCGGTCTGTCTGTCAATCAAGAAAGAAAGCTCTAGTTCAATTCAAATAGGTCAAGCGAAGGAGGACATAGAATAAGCTTACTATTGAAAGTGCCTTCAATTCAAGTAATGCGTCGGGCTTAAGAAAAGCAGGTTTCGGAGCGGGTACACACCTGGAACAGGCCTAGGAAAGAGAGACAACGGAATCATCAAACCTATTCGTCATAAAGATCTAGAAAGCAGGGAAAGGGGGCTTCTCCTCACAAGAATACACGGAATAGATAGACGCTAAACGATTCCAATCTTAAGGATCAGTTTCAAGCATAGACGCCCCATAATTGGACTCAACAATCTTATCATAAGAAAGGGAACAGGGGACTTAGGGTTTCAGCGTGCCAAATCCAATCCCTTCTCCCGTAGAGTACCTGTATCCTGTCTTTCTGGCATATCTCTCTTTTTGTGCCTAGACATCTGATAATGGATGCCCATTCCCGGGATTGCTGCCATGATATGGAATAGAATAGCGGACTTTCTTTCTGAGGTGTGGTCTATCCGAATAGCTAGAAGCAGAGCGATAAGAAGAAGAGCGGTGGGTTTCCAAGAACCGGAGATGGTGTTATCTATATACGGAACAGCACGAACAATCCTTGACCTTTCGGTTGAGGGTCTTCAGCAGTGGGCTTTCCATAAGGTAGGAGGTGATTGAAAAAGGGGAAGCCCAAAAACAAAAAGAGCTTATTAGCTTTCTATTAACAATCTCCTCTTTCCTCGTGCATACAAAAATCTCGCTTCTCTTACCCCCCTCCCATCACCCCGGCATCGGATTCTCACACTCGGAGCGGCTCCCTGTGCCAACCTCGGTGAATGTCGTAGTTTCGCTTTAAAAATTTTAAATTACTTACTTATAGTTTATAGTAAGATTGGGAGCAACCTTCCTTCGTGGCTGTTGGACATCTTCCGATTCGTAAGACAAAACTTTCATATCATCTCTATAGTTCCGCTTCTTGCTCTAAAGAAAGAAAGGGTAGCGGAAAGGAATAAGTGGGATAAAGGGTAAACCAGATAGCACAATGATCCATTTCCATTCTTCCCTTCGCTGTCTTCCTTGTCTGATCGCAGTAGCTTTAGCAAGGACTATCGGATCTGACGGAAGAACCGCGAGTATGATAACAGGTCAGAATCTGGTCCTTGTAGGAAAACCTCTTTTATGTTTGAACCTTTTTTGTTTTTATGGTTTAAGAAAGAAATACGGTGTCTTTATTGTGTTTCTCTCCCCTCTATTTTGCATCTCCTTCTTTTTTTATTTCCTGCGCATCTATCTACTTAATCGCTTGGGTATTCATTCTTTTTGGAGATCTTGTTTTCCCCTTTCTAATTGTGGGTGTATCGGGGACTTCCGGGGAATCAAGCTCATCAAAACCGGTGGGACATTGACTTAAATCGTCCTCCAGCGGCTGAGCCGGAGCCTGCCTCCTCCACATCGGACCACCCGAAGGAGGTAGTGGATCAAGCTCTCTCGGAAGCGGAGGATAGGATTCTGTATCGATTACGCCCATTCCCTCAAGCAAATGCGGACAAGCTGCTTATGGAGGAAGCGCGAGCGATCGCTCAACTAAAAGAAAGGGCAGATTGTCGATCGAATGGCGCAATTGGATTCCGCCGCGGACTTTTGGCGAGAAAAAAAATGCAATTAATTATTGGCCTTACGAATAGGCAAACTGAGTATCCTTCCCATAAACTGTCTCAGATGCTTGAGGAATTGTGTCGCGCGGATGCCCACACATCCTCTATCTACTTTTAAAAGAAAAAGATTTCTACTATATAAAATAAAAAACAACTATTTGAAATTGGGCACATTGAAATTTGAGTCCTTCAGCTTCCTATATTCCCACCAATGTGATCCCCATTACTGATGGACAAATCTGTAACTTTTTTCTTCTTCGTATTCCGACAGAAGAAGGTGTAGTCTCCCTCTCTTCTCATACAAGAAGAAAAGAGGCCTCTAAGGACCTAGCGCAGGGGGGGAGGGGAATGATGGAGGACCAGTCCCAGTCAAAGATTTTAGATTTAGACAAACTTCTTTTTTTCGTAAAAGTCGAAATGAAATTAGGGCAATTACATTCTATTTGGGATTTTGCTTTTGTTTTTGATTAGGGAATGATGAAAATTTCACTCGCTCAAGCTAAATGAGTTCTTTTGCGAAGGATTCAATTGCCTGCTTTATTGTACCGGTAAGCTCTGCCTATCAATGCAATAGCTTCCGAGCAAGTTATGTGGTTCTACACCAAATGGCTACTAAAGTTAAGCAGCTACTAGAAAGAAAGACTCGCTATGTGTGATTCGATGTTAAGGCCCCTACAGCAAGTGAATTTTTCCTAACCAAAGAAGAGATATAGATTACGTTCATCTCATAAAGATGTTCCTTTTCACTCCGCGAAACTAAACGACAATAAGATAACTCCTAGCGCAAAAGACTAGTCGCTGCGATGCCTGAATGCCTTTGAGCTCTTGTTCGAGTGAGCGGGTAAGCAAGCAGGTACGCCCGAGTTATGTAAGAGAACTACTAATAAGTCTTCTCATCTCTAAGCCAGCTAATTTCTAACAAGCTACGCACCTTCTTGTACTTCCAGCCAAGTACAGTTGCTGTTGTTGAGTTAAACGGTAGTCAGATAATAGGCGGATGGAGGGCCTATTCTGGACCAATTAGAAACCAAAATCCCGATGCGCTGACATTGTTATGAATGAGTTTATGTCTTAAGAGAGCTAGTAGTTATGAGTTCGTAGCTAAAGTCAAACTGGAGCTAGGAACGTAGCTGTGAACGGAGCTACCGGGTAAACGAGTGAGCTTATTAAAGCGCGAATCCTAGAGGAGGGGGGGTCAGATCCCCGGGTGGGACAAATCTGGTCTTTGTCTTTGCAAGGGAAAGCGGTAAACTATGGATTTAAACTAAGGTACCGTGCCCTAAGATAAGGCACAGTCAAAGCAGGGACTTAGAGACTAGCATCCGATTGTGGGCATCTTTCGATTGAGTAGGTCAGGAAAGAGACAACAGGCGATTATCCCTGTTCTTCCAACAGCGGAAACGCCGCTATTCCTGATTAAGGAATGGAGTCAGGGGCGACCTTCTCCTCTAAGTCCTACTATTCTAAACCGGCTATCTGTAACTCTATCTGCCTTAAGTGCTCTAATGGCTTTAGCTTCTGTAGCACCGGGTATTCCTTACATGGATTTTTTCTAAGACTAGAGACGTTCCGATCTGATTTCATCACTTTTCTCGGGTAGCAATGACAAGACAATTCAAAAATAAGCCTCCTAGGCCCGAGTTGCGAACCAGGCCCATGATGCCACCTCCCCTGCCAGCAAGGTGCCACCTCATCCTTCTTGCCTTTCCAGGTTGCCTTCTTTCAGTGTTCAGAAGCCTTGAAAGACCCAGTCATCATTACCAAACCGCTTCTGGGGCACAGCCAAACTAAGTAGAACCGCCCAGCCACACTCCGTCTATTCCAAAAAATGAAGTCATTTCTCTGGTCTGCGATCCTGGAAAGTCTTCCTTAAGCAGATAATCTAAACTCGAGAGATAAAAATCTTCCTCAAGACCGTCCATTTTGCCAAATCCCCACTGAAACGGCAAGCCATGTCCTTCTACATTGCCTAAACTTTACTACACAGGTTTGGTCCTTGGTTTTTGGTCTTTTTTCTGTTAATTGGTCTCATTCTCATTCTGAATCCATTCGCCAGTCATTTTTCTCTTGGGTTAAAATAAGCATTCCATTCCAAACACAAGAGCATATGAATCTCCGCTTTCCTCATTCCCATCTGGCATATCTGGAAAAAAGCGTAATGAGAGAGTCTTCGACCCCTCTTCTTCTTCTCCCTTCGGGTCACTTCGTTCACTCTGTTTTCATGTCTTATATATATTTCTTATATATATATATGTATTCTAGGTGGGTAATTTCTTCTGTTATGAGTGAATCTCTATGGCTTCTTTCTTTTCTTTCGTATTCCTCTTTTCTGTAGCAATCAGCCCTCTTCAAGCGATCTTCTATAGGAGAGCCTATATGAATGAAGCAAGAAATCCAGCCTAGCAGAGTCAGCATTCCCTCTATCAATCTAGCACTCTAGTCTTTATGGCGCAATCAGTTAATCAATTGGAGAATGGGGGCTGGGGATATGGAATCTTCTTCGTTATTGCCTGTTACTCCTGTTTGTTTCTTCTGATTCTAAAATGGATCTTTCTATTGCTTTGAGATAAGGGAAACGTTCTTGTACTATTCATCCCATCACTCCATTTCTTTCCTTTGCTTTGAAGGCCTCTCTCCTTCCCTTCCTACAGGTCTCTTGCTCTTTCTTCTGCAAAATAGCCTAAAAGTCTACGGGAGGCCCTTGCTCATCCTGAATGGATAAGGGCTATGGTTGAAGAGAAAGAGGCACTCCAAATGGTACCCGGGAACTTGTTCTATTGCTTGAAGGGAAAGGCCCTACTTTACTTATGATGAGGGAGAGGATGACCTATAGGAGGGGGGTGTATACTCTCAAATAGTTGTCTGATGGATCGATTGAAAGATATAAAGCTCGTCTTGTTGCAAAGGGATTCACCCATTAACTAGACGGGCATACGGTATCGATTATTTCGATACCTTTGCTCCTGTTGCCAAACTTCACTCTATCCGCGTTGTCCTTTCCATTGCAGTCAACAAACACTGGCCTATTCACCAACTTGATGTAAAGAATGCATTCTGTAATGGAGAGATTCAGGAATTATGTTACCGCCACCTGGATTCATACCACAGAGGGAGAAAGGGAAAGTATGTCGATTGAAGAAGGCGAATTCCTTTACGCAAAGATATCTGTGCTTAAATCGTTAGCTGGACTGCAAACTCTTTCATGCTTCCATAAACTCTTCTCTTCTTTCATCAGCACCTTTTCGCATCTCAAAAGAGAAATAGAATGTTAATCGTTACCGATCCTCTTCACCCTTCACTATTTCTATTCTCCCATCGGAGACTATTAGAGCGTCCAAAGCAATCCAAGGCTCTCTCTCTTCCTTCCATACAGATAGCTATGGGGCATCTTCCTTTCATTTTAATACGCTGTTTGCAAGAATACCTGGTATATTCCTAATTCAGTCTATGCTTTCAGTAAAGTAAGGACTATTCCCACCCTAATGAATCGAATTAAAGGGATTCGGCTCTCATAGCAGTTACTTGAAGTTACCTTTTAGTATTTAATATTTAAGAAAGAATGTCATCAATACAAACCAAGAAAAGCCTAAATGATGATGAAGGAATTCCACGCTATTCCGATTTGCTCAATGTAAACCCTTGTTTCCATCAACAACTGTAGCTGAAGTGTGCCTACTGACATTAAACTCATTTCAATTTCAAACCTTATTAACGGCAGTCTTATCTTCGTTTTTTAGCATTCAAAACGTTTTAGATGTGCTATAACAGCAACTTCATCTAGATTTATTCCTGCTACTGCATGATTATCCTCTTTATTAATACTACTTTGTATAGGATTGGCATGAACTTGACTTGACACTTGTAATACCTCCTAACAAACTGAGCACAGTCTTCATCCATGGCCATTCATCTAGGCCCCACTATGGATTCCCGTCAGAAGCCTTTTTATCTACACACTTCAGGTAGATTCCGCTGTGGTGCCTCTTATCAAAATCAAAATCAAACTTCCCTCGGGCAGCTATCTTTCTTAGTGCTATCCTATCTACGGGTGTAGTATTCGTCAGGTATTGCCTGATTGCTCTTATGTTTGAGTACCACGGAAAACCTTCTTATGCCGTTAGATCCATAAAAAAGAGAAAGTAGGTCTTTCTCTCTTTTGCACTATCAAGGCAAGGGTTGCAAATCAGCGTCCGACGGCATATCCACCATAGAGGCTAGAGTAGCTAAAGCATCTTAAAAACAGTTTTGATCTCGTGGTAGGTAGTGGAACTCAACATCTTCGAATCGGGATACCACGGATTCTAGATACTTATGGTACGGCTGTAACTTCGAATCAAGAGTCCTATACTTCCCTTTGATTTGACTAATGATCAGGGCTAAATCTCTTCTTTTTAAGTGGCCTTAGAAAAACAGCTTTTTAAAACTCAAAATTAGAATTCGAAGTCAGTCTTTTGAGTGACTTCCTCGACCCGAGTCCGTCACGAGCGGATGCGGAGTCGTAAAACTGAATAAACCCCGTTGATGCTAATTCGTCAATGATGACTGCAGAAGGGTGGGAATGTAGTCAACTCAACTAGAAAAGTTCTGGATTGAAGGCCGATTCCGCATATAGATAAACCGACCTTCTCTATTCGAATCATGGTTAGGGTAGGACCTAGTAGGCCATCTCGTTGCCCACTCTCAAGGTATAGGTAGGGCCTGGTCCCTTCCTCCTGGAAAACCCATAAGTATGGTTACTTCCGTTAGTAGAGCACAAGCTCCGAAGTCTGATCCTGAATCCAGAGGCGATCTTCCCTTGAAATGTGTTACTGTCATGGTAGCCCATAAACTCGCCCTGCCGATGATCAAATTATGCGTAAGGCAGTATTTAAGCTGTTAATGGCGCATCCCTCTTCCGGTTTTTTGTTTGGTTGGTATAGTCCCTTCGGTGAGGAGTGGGTTGTATTATGCCTAGCGAAAGTACGAATTGGATGATCGGGCCGAGACAAAACCTAAATGTTAAGGTATGGCAGCTGATAGCTAGAAAGATTCTGTCTCGCGATCTGGAAAGATCTGCTTTGAAAGGACCAGGAAAAAGAAAAGAGACGAGTTCAGACAGACTTGAGACTGAAAACTGTCCCTCCGAAAGTCGGATAAGCATTACAAGTCAAGACCAGGTTCTGGGGAACCTTAAACTACGTCTGTCTTAGCCGGACGCCTTCTTCCTCCTAGTTCAGACCCACTTTCTCCTTTTCCGGACAGTTCCTCTATTAGTGAAGCTTCGGGGGAAGCATAACTAGCTAGAACACCTGACTTGAGATAAGCCTCACAGCCGAGTCTTTTCTACCAGCCTTTGATCGACTCTGGCAACGCTAACTGTAAGAAGTTTGACTGAGTGACCAGGATGTGTAATAGCTTTCTCGATGAGAGGAGCGAAGTTGACCACAAGTTCTTTGCTACTTTCTTAGCCGACGGCACAAGTTGAGGCGTGAAGTAAAGTTTATTATTGGTTTTAATAGGGTATCCAGTTTATTAGTAAAGAAAGTTCTCAGTTCACCCGACCGTGACTGCTCGCTTTGCCGCGAATCTGCGCCAGGCTGGCCACCTGCCCCTCGTGATTCAACAGGTGACTCCCCGAGGCTGACCGTATCTATCTTTCCTTCCTTTGTAGTCCCTTCCTTTGTTGTTGCTCTTCCTCGTTTATTCCATCCAGTTTCTTTTTAGTTTTGCTCAGTTTTATTTCGTGTGTGTTTTCTTTTGTTTTGGTTTAGTTTTTTTTTCTTATTGGTAGAAACGAAGTTAGAGGGCTAGCCCGTGTTGAAATCCCGTCAACGGGGGGAGGGGAGGTCTTCTGGCAATATAAGGCATACTACTAATCGATTATTTGGCCATTCGTGATCGAATACAACCTA